ATATACAATTAAATTCTTAATAAATTTAAGAACATTACGGCTCCTACGCCTCTTAAATTTGCCAAAATTCTAAATCCTAAAATACTAAAATTGCTAGTAGCCTGTCTTAGAAAAAAATATAAAAATTTAGAACTAAAAAAACTTAAACAAATTGCAAAGAACAAAACTAAATAATAAAATAAACTAATAAGTGAACCTAAGAGTAGAAAAAGAACAACCATGAAATTCCAAAGCGGAATACAGTATCCGATAACCAAAAGTTTAGGAATAAAACCTAATAATGGGGGCAAGCCCCCTAAAGATAATAGTAAAATAAAAACACCTAAGTAGTCAAAAAAATTACTCGTCAAACCTAATGTGCCTTTTATATTTCTTAAGTTTAAATGTCAAAAAGCAATAAACACACAACCAGTAACTAAAATATAAATCATTAAATAAAACTCTAACAACCTCTCATTACAACAAGCACCATAAACTATCCAACCTATGTGCCTAATAGACGAATACCCAAGAATAGCTCGAACTTGTGTTTGGTTGATACCGCCAATGCCACCCACCCAAGCGCCTGCAACTGCCAACAAACACAGGAGCTGAAAAAATAAACTAACTAAACCTGAGCCCAAAATAATAGTAAAAAGAAATAACGGAGCTAGTTTTTGTCAAGTAGCTAAGATAGCACAAGGAAACCAAGAAGAGCTAACCATTACACTAGGCAATCAAAAATGAAATGGAAAGGCACCAACCTTTAATATTAACCTCCTTAGTAATAAAAATCCTCAAATATAAGCAAAAGGGGGGTCCCCAATAAGCCTAAAAGCAAATTCCCAAGATAAAGACAAGTTAAATCTCAACAGCCTCGCTGCCATTAATAGCCTCGATCCCAACGCCTGGACAATAAAATACTTAATTGCTGCCTCAGTTTCTAACGATCTTTTCTGATAAATTAAAATAGGTAAAAATCCAATTAAATTTAATTCAAGACCCACCCAAGCGCCTAACCAATGAACCGCTGAAATAGAAAAAAAAGTACCAAAACCAACTAGCAAAAGAAATATATAAACAAAAGGTAAATTAGGCCGCATAAGAAAATGGATAAAATCGAATCACCCAAAACAAAGTTAGCAGCCCCGTTTCACTCCAAGATTTTCTATAAATTAATTCATTCAATTTAATGACCCTTCGTTTCACTCATGAAATAACCCTAAAATTAAAATCACCAAAAAAAATAATGTCCCTAAAACTAACTCTCTCCTAAAGGCAAAGCTAAATCTAGCTAAAATCGGAAACAATAAAACAATTTCGATATCAAAAACTAAAAAAATAATAGCAAGCAGAAAGAAACGAAGAGAAAAAGATACGCGAGCACCCTTTATAGGGTCAAACCCACACTCAAACGGAGAACTTTTCTCGCGATCAAGAACACCCCGATTATGGAGAATCCAAGCTAACCCTATAACAACCCCCGAAACCCCAAAAGCTAAAAGACTCCTAATTAATGTACCCCCCATTAATGTTAGAAAGCTAGAACTTACATTTTAGTCAACATCAACGACTCCCGTTCAGACCGGCGTAACATAATAGATAAATAATTATTTATAATAACCTAATTAACAGTTAGGAGCCTCTATTTTGGCTTTTACCTAATAGGGGAGTAGTTGTTATACCCCATCCTTGTAGGCCGAAACCACATACAATCTAATGCTTCCTATAATATTAAAACAGCCTAAGGATATAAAACCCATTTTCTGAATGCAAATCAGATTTTTTAAATAAAATATTAAACCCATTTGGCTTCTCGCTAACCCCCAGAGATGTCCTAATATTGACACCATTTTTAGATTAAAAGTCTAACACTTATATTTCAGTCATCTGAGGTCTCATTTTCATTTATCTCTTTCTTCCTAAGAACCCCATCAATAAATTGATAGGTAAAGAAACAACCAAACAACATCAACAAAATGTCAATATCAGGCAGCGGCTTCAAATCCGAAATGATGATTTTTTGAAAAATGCCATCGATAGGCTCGTATAAAGCATACAATTAAGAAAGAACTACCAATTAAAACATGTAACCCATGAAATCCTGTTGCCACAAAAAAACTAGAACCATAAACCCCATCGGCAATAGTAAAAAAGGTTTCTAAATATTCTTCAGCCTGTAAAAATGTAAAATACAAACCAAGAATCACCGTTATAGCAAGACTTTGAAGACTTCCCAGTCGCTTACCCTCTATTAACCTGTGATGTGCCCAAGTAACAGTAACCCCAGAACCTAATAGCACTCCAGTATTTAAGAGTGGTACTTCAAAAGGATTTAAAGGAACTACCCCCGCAGGAGGCCAGCAAGAACCTAATTCAACCCTAGGCGCGAGGCTCCTATGAAAATATGCTCAAAAAAATGCAAAAAAAAAACACACTTCAGACACAATAAATAAAATTATACCTCAACGTAATCCGCTGGCTACCTTTCTGGTGTGAAATCCTTGATACGTTGATTCTCGAATAACATCACGTCATCATTGAACTATTGTAATTAAAATTACCCCTAAACCTAAAATTGCCACAAAAGGCGTAAGACCATGTAGTCAACCTGCAATCCCGCAAGTTAAAAAAAAAGCACCAACTGATGCTGTTAATGGTCAAGGACTAAACTCAACAAGATGAAAAGGATTTCGTATCATAAATAGAAATAAATATGAATACCTCATCGCTTACGGCTCAGGCGACCCATGGTTAAATTTTTAGCCTCTGAAATAATGCACGAGCTCAACACTCACCCTGTTTTCTTTTCTGGCCCTTTTKTWTMWRAAGGGCCAGAAAAGAAAACAGGGTGAGTGTTGAGCTCGTGCATTATTTCAGAGGCTAAAAATTTAACCATGGGTCGCCTGAGCCGTAAGCGATGAGGTATTCATATTTATTTTCATGGTTTAGCAATAAAAAGAATATCTACGACTTACAAGGCCATTGCTTTACTAAAGTTAAGCTATTATTGCTTATATATTAGATTTATATGTTCTAAGGCTAAACTGCCTCTATGGCATCTTCAGCGCCATGCTCTAGTATATAAGCTATTAAAACATATTAAAATGGATCTATAGGCGGCTAAAGTCAATAAGAGAAAAAATAATATTGTGGTTACAAAAAAATTAATATTTTTTCTTTGGATTAATTGATTTACCAAAACTAAGATTTTTAACCTTGTAAAAGCGCCGCCTCCCCCAACAACTTCAAGTCAGCCGTGGTCTAATCTTTTTATAGTATTTGTTGCTAATAAAAGTCTGTATTTTGAAGTCGGTTGTGAGGATAATGGAGTTAAAAATCATATCGTTCTGAGAAAAAATCGAGATTTGTTTATTTTCAACCTTAACTGAGGGTTGGGTACCCAAAAAATAAAAGTAAACATTAAGCCGAAGATTACTGCAATTAACGGAATTATTTTAGTTCTTGTTGATATAAAAAACCTAGGTCTAAAGTTAATAAAAACTAGTTGTAGATATATCCCGGCCATTACCGCCCTGAAAGCTAAGATAAAACAAGCTCAATTAATATATAAATCTTTGCTAAACTTGAAGTGAAGGGGTGTTGAGTTTCGGGGGGCCCAAAGGGAGCGTAAAGAAAGTCGTAAAGAATAAGATGTAGTTAGGCCAATTGCTAAAAATGTTAAAAGAATCATTAAGGTTCTAAAATCCCCTAGAAGCGTCAGCTCTAGAATTAGATCCTTAGAATAAAATCCACTTATAAATGGGGATCCACATAAACATAAATTAGCAATATTTATACAAGCAGTGATAAAAGGTAGGTCTTTTCAAATTTCTCCTATATCTCGAATATCTTGAGTATTTCTTTCATTATGGATAATAGCGCCTGCACATAAAAATAAAAGGGCTTTAAATATTGCGTGTGTATATAAATGAAACAAGGCTAAATAAGGTATTTTTAATGCTAGTGTTATCATTATAAGACCTAGTTGACTAAGGGTAGATAGAGCAATGATTTTTTTAAGGTCATTTTCATAATTTGCAGCAACACCCGCCATTAACATAGTTATAATTGATATAAAATAAAGGGTTGCTAAGGCGGAATTATGAATACTACCCACCAGCCTTGGGTAAAAGCGGATTAATAAAAACACACCGGCTGTTACAAGCGTAGAAGAGTGAACAAGAGCTGAGACAGGTGTGGGAGCTGCCATTGCTGCTGGCAATCATGATGAAAATGGAATTTGAGCTCTTTTAGTTATGGCAGCAATAAGGACTATAAAGCTTAATCTTTTTAGGTTGTCTATAAGAAAATCAAAAGTGAAAAAGATGTTTCAGTGTCCTTGTACTACTATAACACCAATTGCTAATAAAATTATTACATCTCCAACACGGTTTGCTAGAATTGTTAATATTCTAGCTCTTAAAGATTTATAGTTTTGATAATACCCAACTAATACAAAAGAAGTAATGCCTAGGCCATCCCAACCTAATAAAAGGGCTGGGAGCCTTCTAATAAAAATAAGAAAATTTATAGATAAAACAAATAAAATAACTAACCAAACAAATCGTTTTAAAAATAAGTCTGATGCTATATAACTAGAAGAAAATAATAAAACGCATCCTGAAATGATACAGATAACTCCTCTAAATCTTAACCTAATTTGATCTAAAATTAATATTAAATTTAAATTGCAAGTTCTTACCTCAATTAAAGAGAGCTCTAAAATAAAAGCCTTAGAAGATCTTAATAGCAAATGGGCCGCCGGAATAATTAGGACACCATAAGCTAAAAGAAAAATTGAAGAAGCTGAAGATAGTTTTAAAATCATAATTTAGTAAATTGTAATATTTATTTTTAGAGCCACATTCTAAGGTTTTAAAAATTAAACTAACTAAATACTCTAAACTCAGATTGAGATAGTTTGGCTCCTTACAATTAAAAAATTCGCAGGCACCCAATGTAAAAAAGCAAACGTAATTTGGAGATTTCTAATCCCATTAAATGAATTAGAGAATTTAGGTTCAGCTCCATGTTCAGTCGCTATAAATAAATATATAGCACACAATGTTCTTAAAAATCTTATAGTCCTAAGGAAGAAGACTAAGTAGATAGAAGAAAAGAGGGCCGCCGGAAAAATAAAAATCTCTCCTAAGAGATTAATACTAGGCGGCCTTGCTATATTTAAGGCGCATAAAAGAAATCAACATATTGAAAAAATTGGTCAAAGAGATATTATTCCTTTATTTAAGAAAAGCCTTCGTGTGTGAGTTTTTTCATAAATACAATTTGCTATAGCAAATAATCCTGAGGAACAAAATCCGTGGGATATTATCAAAACTAAGGCTCCCGCTCACCCCCACGAGGTTCCCCTAAAGATACCTACTAGAACTAAAGATATATGTCCGATAGAAGAATAAGCAATAAGAGATTTTATGTCAATTTGTCGGAAACAAATTATATTAGTAATTAAGCCCCCTAACACAGCTAATAATAAATATACATAAGTTATGTTAGAGAATCTAAAGTTAAAAAATTGATAAATACGAATAATACCGTAGCCTCCTAATTTAAGTAAAATAGCAGCTAGGACCATAGAGCCGGCTACAGGAGCCTCGACGTGTGCTTTTGGCAGCCATAGATGGACTGAGAATATAGGAAGTTTCACTAAAAATGCTAAAAATACCACAAAAGTTAATAGTTCTAAAAGATATGCAGGTATTTCTACTGCCCCGCGGATAAGGGCGGCATATGAAATTTTAGAGGTTTGTAATTGCTGACAGGCCCATAAAATAAGAAGAATAAGAGGTAGCGAGGCTGAGATAGTATATAATATTATATATATTCCAGCTTGAAGGCGCTCGGGTTGAGAGCCTCAACCTAAAATTAAAATAAGTGTTGGTAAGAGCGAGGACTCAAATATAAAATAAAAAAAAATTACATCAGATAAACAAAACCTTAAAATTAAAATAAGATTAAGCAAGAGAATTACCGAAACAAAGCTAGAGATATTATTTTTAAGTTCCTTAACGCTTGGGTGGCTTGCTAATAATATTAAAAAAGAAATTCATAAAGTTAAGGAAATTAAAAGAGAGGACATTGGATCAGAATAAAGTAAACCAGTCATTAAAGAAAAGGTTGTTAATGGCTCTCAAATATTTAATAAAGATATAAAAGCTCTTACACCTAGAATCCAAATTCTGAAGTACCAAAAAAAGTTAAAATTATAAAAACATATTACAAAAATATTTAAAAAGAGTAGGCTTAACATTTTTGTATTGTAAATCTAGATACGTAATCATTACCCCAAGATCGAGTGGCAGAAACCAAAATAGAAAGGCCAAGACTAGCTTCGCAGGCACCCAATGTAATTAAAATAAGAGAGGCCTCACCGGTTAACGATGCTACTGAAATAGAAAACAAAAAAATAAAAAGACTCATTGTTGCTGCTTCTAAGGCCAATAAAACTCCAAGTAAGTGTTTGTGTTGAAATCCTAATGCCAATAAAGCTATGAAAAATCTTAAAACTCTGACTGCTCTTAAATAAATTCTCATATCTTAGTTAAGATGAGAGCTTACATTTTCTGAAATTATTAAATATTTTTGTTGTTAAACTATTAAATGAGTCGAACACTTTTCTGTCACTTTCAAGGCGACCTAGCCCCTTGGCGATAGTTAAAAATTTAAAATATAATCCCATAAGTTTCGAAGTGATCCTCTAAAAATAAAAAAAGAAAAATATAAAATAGTGAAAGTTTGACCAATTTGTTCATATGGAGTCTCCACAGGGCATCTTCCAATTCAAGTTAAAATAAAAAAAACCCCAACAAACCCTCAAAAAAAAAACTGGCTAAGCGGGTAAAACCTTAGAGAGCGAAATTTAGCTATATGTGTATAGGGTAAAACAAATAAAATTGCAACAGAAGCTACTAAAGCAATTACGCCGCCCAATTTATTTGGAATAGATCGAAGAATTGCATATGCAAACAAGAAGTATCACTCAGGCTGGATATGAATTGGGGTAACTAGAGAATTTGCTGGAATAAAATTTTCTGGATCTGTGAGTAATTGAGGCCAGAAAAGTACAAACAACCTAAAAAACCAAAAAAACAATAAAAATCCAACAAGATCCTTAAAGGTGTAATATGTATGAAATGGAATTTTTTCGGCTTCTGCTATAAGGCCTAAGGGATTATTGGAGCCTGTTTCATGTAAAAACAATAAATGTAAAATAACTAATGCAAGAATAATAAAAGGAATAATAAAATGGATTGCAAAAAATCGGGAAAGAGTTGCATTATCGACAGCAAAGCCACCCCAAACTCATTCTACAAGCATTTTACCTATATAGGGAATAGCAGATAATAAGTTGGTGATTACCGTAGCCCCCCAAAAGGATATTTGACCCCAAGGTAAAACATAGCCTAGAAAAGCAGTACCTATAGTTAAAAAAAATATAATTACTCCTAAATTTCAAACATAATGGTATAAATAAGACCTGTAGTAAAAAGCACGACCTATATGAAAATATAAAAAAATAAAGAATCATGAGGCTCCGTTTGCATGAATTGCTCGAAGAATTCAGCCGTTGTTTACATCACGAGAAATGTGAACAACAGAATTAAAAGCCAAATCAATTTGACCTGTATAATGTATTGCTAAAAAGAGGCCCCTAAGAATTTGGATTCCTAAGCATAAACCTAATAAAGAACCAAAATTTCATCAAATAGAGAGATTCGCTGGCGCTGGAAGATCAACTAGAGACTTATTAAATACTTTAGCCAGCGGATGTGTTTTTCGAAGAGATTTATGCATATTCAGCCCTAAAAGAACGAAGAGATCCTTTATTGTAGAAACAAATCTTAACAACAACAATCAAATTTACTAATAAAACTAGAGCTAAGCCAATTAACACCGAAATAAAGATAGGGCTAACTAATTCAACACTATAAAATTTTATAAATAAAGATCTTAGAAAGGCCTCCCTGTTTGAAATAATTTTACCTCTAATTATTGTTTTAATTTTCATAATAAAAACAATCAGGACTCAAGCCCTAAGAATGCCAACAAAAAGTGCCCCTGATGATTTAAATATAATATTTGGAGATAGGGCTGCGACATAGGCAAACATCACTAAGAGCCCCCCAACATAAATTAAAAACAGGATATAGCCATATCAAGAAGAAATATAAAGAGCACTAATTAAACATAAGAAAAAAGTAGAGAGTATTACAATCAAGCCAAGGCTTAGAGGCTGTGATATACCTGGTAATAATAATACCAAAGAAGTAGTAATACTCGTTAAAATTAAAAATGTCATATCAAACATGGGATTAACTTTACCCAAACTTTAGCTTCCAATGCTAATATTTATTAAACTATAATTTGAACTAAGTATAACATATAATAATAAAAAGTACCATCAAAAAAGATAATCTCACAGGTAAAAACCTTTTTCAGGCTAAATTTATTAATAAATCATAACGAAATCGTGGGTAACTTCCACGCACTCAAATAAAAACAAATGCAAAGAATAAAGTTTTTATAAGGAAAAAAAAATCTGACTCTAAAACAAAAATAAATGGGCCTCCCCCAAATAAAATTGAAGTGAACAGCCTTATTACTAAAATATTTGCATATTCTGCAAGAAAAATTAATGCAAAGCCACCCGCAGCATATTCAATATTAAATCCAGAGACTAGCTCAGATTCTCCTTCAGCAAAGTCAAACGGAGCTCGATTAGTCTCTGCAAGACAAGTAGTAAATCAGATAAAAGCAATTGGTGCTATTAAAAATATAAACCAAACTAGTTTTTGGGCCCTATTAATTTCAAAAAAATCAAAACTAGCCGCGAGAAACAGCGGCAGCAGCATAATTAGTGCTAATCTTACTTCATAAGAAATAGTTTGAGCAATTGCTCGGAGAGCTCCCAACAAAGCATATTTAGAGTTGGAAGATCACCCAGCTACTAAGGTTCCGTAAACATTTAAACTAGATGTGCATAAAAAAAACAAAATCCCTAATTTAAAAGTCGTGACCAGACACAGATTAGGGTATAGTTCTCATAAAAATAAAGCTAAGGTAAAACTAAACACAGGAGCTATAAAATAGGGTAATTGGTTTGTTATTTTAGGTTTTCTAATTTCTTTAACTAATAGCTTTGCCGCGTCTGCAAGAGGTTGAGGAAGCCCCATAAAATAAGCTTTATTTGGGCCTTTCCGTATTTGAATATAGCTTAACCCCTTCCGCTCTAATAAAGTAAAAAAAGCCACCGCCAGTAAAATACAGATATAAGAGAATAATGAGGCAACTAAAAATATAGACATTATAAAAGAAAGAGAATATCTTTATATTTAGAGCTTAAATCTAATGCAATTTTTCTGCCACTTTTACTACTTATTTTGTCATGTTATAAAAGAAAGAGAATATCTTTATATTTAGAGCCTAAATCTAATGCAATTTTCTGCCACTTTTATTTTATAAATTAACAAGGTATTGTTTTTACCTAGTCCTTTCGTACAAAGGTAAAAAAGAAAAATAAAGGATAGAAACTGACCTGGCTTACGCCGGTCTGAACTCAGATCATGTGAGATTTTTATAGTCGAACAGACTAACTTATAAAAGCCCCTACGCCTTTGAGTTATCTCAATCCAACATCGAGGTCGCAAGCTTTTTCTTTGATGCGTGCTCTCCGAAAAAATAACGCTGTTATCCCTACGGTAACTAATTCCACTATCAATATATATTGGATCGTGTTTATTTTATTTTACAAGGAAGCTTTTCTTATTCCCCAGTCGCCCCAACTAAAATATTAACTAGAAAATAGTGTAATTTACCTTTTCTGATTATTCTTTTAAAGCTCGATAGGGTCTTCTCGTCCTTTAATTTTATTTAAGATTTTTAACTTAAAAAATAAATTTTAGATAATACATAAGAGACAGGCATGCTCTCGTCGAACCCTTCATACTAGCCATCAATTATAAGGCAAATTATTATGCTACCTTTGCACAGTCAGGGTACTGCGGCCGTTTAATCGTTTATAAAAATCACCGGGCAGGTAAAACTCCCTATATGTAAAAATCAAGGAGCCATGTTTTTGCTAAACAGGCGGAGCACATATTTGCCGAGTTCTTTAAATGTAATTTGTATACGTTTTATTCCATGGAGCTATATCTATTTTTAACCCTAAAACACAATCATAATACTCATTTTAGCATAAACTAAACTTAAAAGTAGTTTTTTGGTTAGATAACATAATATAATGAAAAATCAGCTATAAATTTTACTACTTATAAGTATGTTTTATAACAAACTCTTTAATTATAGCTAATATTAAGCCTAAGTAAACAATAAAGAAACTATCTCCTTTTCAAAATATGTACAAGCTTAGCCTTATACACATGAAATGCTAAAGAAGTTGAAAAGAAATTTCTCAATAACCACAATTAACTTCAATACTTATATATGTTTTTGTTATAACTAGCTATCATCTAATGCGAATAACATTTCATTTCTATTTTATACTTTTTGTAAGATTGTGCCACATCTACCACAATTTTTTCTATTAAAAAATATAAAATAGCTCCTTAGATTTCGAGAAAATTAATTTTAAAAAAATCTTGCTAAACCATGATGCAAAAGGTACAATATATAATCGACTTTTAAAAAATTAGAGTTTTCCCTTACGGTACTATAATTTAAAAGTATACTAGATTTTTGATCTCCACATACTAACCTTTTTGATGCTTCAGTTCATGTAATTATAAATTTTTTGCCTACTTTTTTTTTAATCTTAAGATAACTAAGTTTATAGTATTTTTTCATTGTAAGCGAAACGCATAAATTATGCTATATCTTTCTAAGGACAATTTCCATTACCCTTACTTTGTTACGACTTATCTCATCTTTCGACGAGAGCGACGGGCGATTTGTGCACATTCCAGACCCATATTCAAACAATTTTTCTATATTCTTTTACTTATAAGTCCTCCTTCAATGGTATTATTCAATACTATCTCCGTATTTATAATTCTTAATTGTAACCCATTCTCTCCTAGCTATAAGCTGCACCTTGATCTGACATTTTGGGGGAGGGAAACCTCCCCCCCTATGCTAACTCTTCTTTTCTTTGAAGTTACCTTAGGACGACGGTATACAAGCTAATATAAACTGGGCAAGGTATAACGTGGATTATCGATTATGAAACAGGTTCCCCTAATTGGTTAAAAAATGCCGCCAAGTTCTTTAAGTTTTAAACTCTATGTTCGTAGTACCCTGGCAATATGTTTATGTGAAGAATAATAGGGTATCTAATCCTAGTTTTTAACCTAAATTTCGCAGATTTTATGTTATACTTTCAGGACTTATAAACTCTTTTCGGATTTTACCCCTAATGCCTTCATTTTTTTTACTTAACATTACACTGCAAATACCATATAAATATGACTAAACTTCCTAGATTGACCGCAGCTGCTGGCACTAGAATTAGCCAAGTTCAACACGACTTTGCTTAATCAAACTTTCATTCATTGTTCAATTTTCAACATTGGAGTTAGTGAAACCTGATAGGCATTTTTTTCTTAAAATACCTTTATTACACATATTACATAAAGATTTTCTATCTTTCTGAGTACTTGTGATATCCTCACCTCACTTAAGAAAACCATATGTAATTTATAGTCGGAGCCATATTTTTAAGCTAGAACCAAACTTTTATACATTTATAAATAAAAATAGATATGCTTATTAATTAAGTTTACAATTCTAATAAAAATCGGAATATGAGAACATGTGCATCTTTAATTGATTAAAAACTTTAAAGTTTTTGTAGTGTAATAAATGCACATCAGATTTTCGTTTTGAAAGAGTGGCCTTACCAAAAATTCCAAGAAGCATTGTTGGTGGCCGAAAAAGGCAATAGGTTGTAACCCTATTTATGGTAAAAGTATCCCCAACAAACCAAAACTTTAAGTTAATTAAACTACAGGTCTTCAAAACCTATAATGAGTTTTATATTCAAGTTTTATGCTATTATAGTTTTAATAATATTGAATTGCAAATTCAAAGATAGGTGTGCCTTAATAGTTATCTAGTTTCTTAAGTATAACATCGTACATTTGCCTTCCAAGCAAAAAGACTTTAATAAGAAGAGGTATCATTTAGTGGTGTATCTGCACATAGAAATTTGGTTTCTAAAGAAAGACTGCAACCTTCTAATGAACATAAAAATAAGCTAATACAAGCTATTGGGCTCATACCCCGACAATGAGATGACAAACTCTTTTTACACCATATAGAACAGTGTAAATATATAGCCAGTGATGGGGGTGCTCATCTGAATAAAGAGTTCCTAATAAACAGAAAATGTAAGCCTGAATAAAACAAATAGCAACTTCAAACACTGTGTAAAAAATTTGAACAGAAACCAGGAAAATAAAAGGAAATCAGGCCCCAAAAATAGCTGTTCTAAGATAGTTACCAACTAAAGTTAAAACAATATGGCCCGCCCTTATATTAGCTATAAGTCGAACCGAAAGGGTAATAGGCCGTACTATAATTCTAACAGTTTCAATAATAACTAAAAAAGGATTTAATAAGGCCGGAGCCCCTATTGGCAGTAAAGCCGCCACAACGTAGCTTCTTTTAAAAAATGTAGCTGAAATAATAAGTGAAAATCATAGGGGCAAAGCTAAAGAAAGAGATATAGTAAGGTGGCTCCTAACCCTGAAAACATAGGGAACTAATCCTAAAAGATTAGAAAAAATTAAACAGACAAATAATGATACAACAATATTTATAAACCCACCCAAATTAACCCCAAAAGACCGAAACACCTGAGAAGCAATTGTCTCTTTTACACGGAAAATAATTAAATTTCAATTAGGTATTTGAGCTCAATATAAAGATCTAGACACTACAATAACTAAAAATGAAATAAATCACATAAACACATAGGATATATATACTTGATTATGATCATCAAATGAGGAGAAAATATCTCTTAACATGGTTAAAAGATACTATATTATACTAGTTACTTAAAGTCGACAACCTTAGGTTATATATTAACTAATCTTTTTAACAATAAATTTTAGCTATCATCTTCACTTATTATTAGCTAACAAAGAGGATCTTTTGTTTTTACTAGTCTTAAAAGAATACGAGCTTTTTTTAACCCACCAAAAACACACTGACAACGAAAGAACTAAAACTCAATGGAGGGCAAATAAAAAAACTCAATTGAGGGGGGATAGTTGAGGCATGATTAGAAAAGCACCACCCTTAGCAGTATAATTAAGATTCTCTTAATTTAATTTTATAGCTTTTAATTATTTAATCACTCTAACAATTCAATTCATAAAACAATCTAGCGGGACAGACTCAACAACAATAGGCATAAAAGAATGATTTGCCCCACAAATCTCTGAACACTGGCCATAAAAAATACCAGGATACTTCACAAAAAACCTAATTTGATTTAGCCGACCAGGAATAGCATCTGCTTTTACTCCTAAAGAAGGAACAGTCCAAGAATGGATTACATCAAAAGAGGTGACTAAGACTCGAATATCAACTTCAGTTGGAACAACTATTCGATGATCAACCTCTAATAATCGAAAATCACCGCTTCTGAGGTCGCTTGTGGGAATTATATAAGAATCGAACTCAATATCTAAAAAATCAGAATACTCATAACTCCAATATCATTGATGTCCCACTCTTTTAACAGTTAAATTACAAGACCCAACTTCATCTAGTAAATATAATAATCGTAAAGAAGGAAATCCTAAAAAAATAAGAGTAATTGCAGGAATTAGAGTCCAGATGGTTTCAATCTCTTGGCCCTCTCTAAGAAAACGAAAAGTAAATTTATTTAATATTAAAGATATAGCAGCATAGCCTACTAACCTAATAATTATAATTAAAATCATTATTGCATGATCATGGAAAAAAATTAGCTCCTCTATCAACGGGGCAGCAGCATCTTGGAAACCAAATTGACCTCAAAATCTCATACCTTATTTCTGCCCTAATAAAGCTCCCGTCTCTTCAAGATTATGAAAATCAGCAGGTAATGTATCATCCCACTCTAAAGCAGTCGCTATATGTAAGCTTCAAATGACTCCTCGCTGAGCAATAAAAGCTTCTCATAAAATAAATATAAAATATAAAACTGCGACAAATGAAATTATTGAGCCTATTGAAGACACAACATTTCATTTTACATAACTATCTGGATAATCTGAGTATCGACGAGGTATTCCCCTCAACCCTAAAAAATGTTGGGGGAAAAAAGTAACATTAACACCCACAAACATAAGATAAAAATGTGCCTTTAACCAACGAGGGTGAAGGGTCAACCCTGTTAAAAGGGGGAATCAATAAGTAAAAGCACTAAATAAAGCAAAAACAGCACCTATTGATAATACATAATGAAAGTGTGCTACAACATAATAGGTATCATGAAGTATAATATCTAATGAAGAATTTGATAAGACAATTCCTGTGAGCCCCCCAAGGGTAAATAAAAAAATAAAGCCTAAAGCCCATAATATCGGTGCATCATATTTAATTTTTCTCCCATGAATTGTAGCAAGTCACCTAAAAACTTTAATACCTGTTGGCACCGCAATAATTATTGTCGCAGCTGTGAAATAAGCTCGAGTATCTACATCCATTCCAACCGTAAATATGTGGTGAGCTCAAACAATAAATCCTAAAACCCCAATAGCAAGCATAGCATAAATTATTCCTAAAACACCAAATACCTCTTTCTTACTAGCATAATGGCTTACAACATGTGACACTATCCCAAAACCAGGAAGAATTAAAATATAAACTTCAGGATGTCCAAAAAACCAAAATAAATGTTGGTAAAGCACAGGATCTCCACCACCAGCTGGATCAAAAAAAGCAGTATTAAAATTACGATCCGTTAATAGTATTGTAATGCCCCCCGCCAACACAGGCAATGAGAGTAATAAAAGAATAGCTGTAATTTTTACAGATCACACAAATAAAGGTAAACGTTCTAAAGATATCCCTTTTCAACGTATATTAATAATTGTTGTAATAAAATTCACAGCACCTAAAATAGAAGAAGCACCGGCCAAATGTAACGAAAAAATAGCTAAATCTACAGAAGCGCCTGCATGCGCCAAATTCCCCGATAGGGGAGGGTAAACAGTTCATCCTGTGCCTGCCCCACTTTCCACCGCAGCTGATGATAGTAAAAGTAATAAAGAAGGAGGTAATAACCAAAATCTTATGTTATTTAAGCGCGGAAAAGCTATATCAGGGGCACCTAATATTAATGGAATTAACCAATTTCCAAAACCCCCAATTATTATCGGCATAACAAAAAAGAAAATCATAACAAAAGCATGGGCAGTAACAATAACATTGTATAGTTGGTCATCCCCCAACAAAGCACCTGGTTGACCTAATTCAGCCCGAATTAACAAACTTAAGGCTGTTCCAACTAAAGCAGACCACATCCCAAGAATAATATATAAAGTACCAATATCTTTATGATTTGTAGAAAATAATCAACGCAT